CCACGGATAGGGCATCAAGGTTGAAATCCTTCGAAGAGAGCCCAATTAACCACTCTTATCATTGGATTGGCTTTCCGCATCCTCACGGGGCCGCTCGGACTTTGAACCTGAAAATCGAGAATAGAGTATGGAATTAGAGCTCGAGTGGGGCCATCAACCACAGCACAGTATGAATAATACTAATGAGACAGACCTCCGAATCCGCTTAAAGATGCTTCTGAAGCCTGAGTTCCAGGCAAGAGAAAGACCAGGATAAATGGCCAAAAATTCTGCTGGCACAGTTCGTAGCATGTCCTAGGTTCTCCATGAATCCAATGATCCATTCTCCATTCGAATTTCTAATGAGTCCCCCATTGCTGGTCCTGGATTATTCTTGGCGCAACCATCAACATTGACTTTCACAAAAGGATGGGAGGGAGCTTCCCATTTGAGAAACTCTACCTCTCGATGATTAAGATCAAGAGCTTTCACTAAACACTTATGGATTTCCTTGGCTTTAGCAATGATGAGATCACTAGGATTCTGAGGAAAATGAAAAGAATCATTATGTTGCACCTTCTTGCGCCATGCCCAGAGTTGGTGAATTGCAACTTCAAAAATGAAATGAGAGGCCATTCAAGCTCCGACACTGTATGCATACCAGCACCATGGATATTTTCATCAATCTATTGAGTAAGGGGGCTGAAATGAAGTGCGACCAGATCTCTGGCCTAACAGACCAAACAAATCTTGCCCAACTACAATCTTTCAAAGCATGGCAAAACGTCCTCCCCATCTGTCCCACAAATAGGGCAATTTGTGATCCCTCTTTGGAATTTCGCCAGGTTCGTTAAAAAGCGATCCCTTCTCGCCAGCTATAGGAAATGCTTAACACGATTAGAAACTCCAAAAAAAAAGTAATCGAAGTCTAGCCGGTCGAGTACCACATAAGGAGACAATCCTATCCAAGCGAATAATCCAATGACTTCCCCTTTTTTTTGCTTATTCAGGCCTGAAGGCTAGTCAGCTTTCTTTGACTGACCAAATGCCCGCCTCGGTTTTAGTTTCACTTCCCAAGAGGGGAGTCATCGTACACACGTAAAACAAAAAGATTGATTGATTCAATGCACTCGGCAAAACCATTTTACACTTAAGTTTAAGTGAGGAAAGCGATGCGTTGGCTCGACTGGGAGAGCGAAAGTGGGAGTCCTCTCTCACTTAATCAATAATGCCCAGGGCCAAGCACTTACTGGCTAGCGGACAAGCAAAGCAGGTTCTGAAAGACCGCCACAGTCTTTGTTTCGAGTTTTTTTTCTTATGCAGTTAGGAGTGGGACGTGCTAACAGGAAGTCTGGTTATTAACATATATCAATCTTTCAAAAAACCTTTCTTCCATCGTGTGGTTGTCTGAGCCAAGGGGATCCATTTTTAAATCATACCTACTCTCTTTTGAGGCCTGGGTGTATTAAAAGTCATTTTCCGAAATTGCGTATAGAATCGATCACTTTTTCACGGAAGACTTTCTATATATCGCTCCTTCCAGGTGAGCCTCTCTCATAGGAATTCCCACCATCAGATCAGGGGGTTCCTATAGAGGCCAAATACACTCTACCTGAAAATGAGACAGAAATGAATGCAAGACTTCGAAAGCTTGCAAAGCTTGAAGCTCAGAAATGGATGATTTGAGATCCGTTGAATTCAGACCATAAAGCGTTAAAGTCTTTTTCCTCCCACTTGAATAGAAGAATGAAGGGAGGAAGTCAATTTCCCCTTCTCCGGCTAACCGATAGAGAAATCCTTACACAAGCCCAAAAGCGTGAACTCGATCTTCAGCCATTACCACGATTCTATCAAAAAAGGAAGGATTCTACTAAGTAAGGGGCTGCGGAGGGACTGAGTTTGAGTCACTAAAGAAAAAAGAAAAGGCAATCAATTGTTGAAGCTGTCAAGCAATAAGTCATTTGACTGCGGAAAAGCCTACTAAGGTCCGCTCGAGGTTCTCTTCTTCCTGGTATGGGACCATCCCCTAGTGTATTTGCCCAAGATCGATCCCTCATAGAAGACTTGAACTTGAAGTCAGGAATGGACCGCTCGCAAGACTCAAAAGATAGTAACGAAAGCCAGGAAGCAGAAGCACATTAGGATTTTACGGAAAAAGAGACATGAATTAGATAGAGGAAAAGGCTCTTGCCTCTTAGCCGATTGAACAGAATCCACTACTTCGACTGCTCGACGGGCTGCTGGAAGGGCCGATACGATTCTATTCAAAAAGGGGCCCACACTTCAAGGAAAAGAAACGCGAAAAGCAAGAAAAAGCCTCGCGGATGACCTTTTTGAAGGGTACCGTTGACTCGATAGAAAAGGAAGAAAGCAACCCCCCTCACTCAAACCGAAAGAAGGATTTCGTCCGAGACGGATTAGGCTGAAAGGCAAGGTGGGCTGATAGGCTTTTGAAGTCTTAGGCCTGATACGATCGGGAATGCTTCTCCAACCTCAAAGATGAGTCCCTCCCTTCATTACACAAACTACTCAAGCAAAAGCAAATTCAACCTTCAAATACGGGACTGGACAAAGAACCGGAATCTCATAGACTGTATCCACGACACCAACAGAGAGAGAAGGAAAGGAGACCTGGTTCCCCTCTGCGGCATCATCATTTACGCAACTGAGTTAAGAGGGATCAGAGGATCTTCTATCTCTAACCGGGAAAGGAGCGGAACATGAAGACTTTGAACAGCATGGATTTTGAAAAGCCTTTCATTATATAATATATATTATTAGATTGAACGAGAAATAATCAAACAAAGTCAGAAGAGAACTCGATAGGAAGAATAAGAGCATAAAGGTACAGATTGCCCGAAAGCTTCAAGCCCTAGAAGTCAAGGCTAATCCGCCTTTAAAGTAAAGTAAATAGAGAGAGCAAGAAGCTGTCCAGAGCAGAGTTAGGGCAAGGCGAGGTTAGTCCAGTTACAGGTTACAGGTAAGCTCATGAATGCCTTATTATATAGATTCTAGGGAAGACCTCTTTCAAGCTTTCAAGTGAGTGAAGTTAGCTGAGGGGAATGCTCTAAGTAACCAGTCCTGCCAGTCGACAGGGGGGTTCGGGGGGAACCCCCTCTTTCTTATTGTTAGGCTGACTTAAGAGAAGGTTAAAGACTAACAAAGACAGGAAAGGCGGAAAAAGAGATCGGGATGTGAGATTCCTAATTCAAATGAAAGGGATGACCAGAGATATATGCTCACAAAGTGCTTTGCCTGTAATCGATGGCAGAAAGACTAACTCTTCCCCTTCTCTTAGCCCAATCCGTTAGACAAGGGTGCGGTTTTCCTTCTCCGCTTTAAGGCACTCGTTCCTCGCTTTTGCCACAAATGGCACCTACATCTTGTAGGCAGGTTCTCATCTTTCTTTTGGGCCTGCTTGCTCTCACCCGATAAAGCGCGATACGCGGAACCAAGATCGATATAAGATATTGGACGGTCTTAGGGGCCCACGTAGCCCATGCCGGCCTTGCTTGAAAGTCCCACTTATCTTTCATCCATCAACCTTTTTTTCCTGACTTTTAGCGGTAGTCAGCTGTCCTTGGAACTATCGCTCATGACTGGATCTTTATCCATACCGAATCAAAAAATGGATTTCTGATCCGATCCAATCGAGAACTTCTCCCAATCAACGAGGATGACGCTTCTAGGCAAGATGCCACCGATGACTACCACTGCAGGAGCAAGTCTGAGTGAAAGAACGAGTGTCAGACTTTCTTAGAGAGGGAGGCAACTGAAGCTAGTCGGGTTTAGGTCTGATATTTGCTTGCCTGAATCTATCAACAGGGCTTTCATAGGGAGGTTTTTCTTCAAGTTATCAAGTGATAGTGGAATTACCAACAAAATACCAGACTCTCTGGACTGGCTTTCTCCAACCGAGATAGGGTTTTGTCCATTCCGCTAGGACAGGTCTAAATGCGCTGGATTGATGCACCGGTAGGGAGGACCAAATGCCTAGCCGTCGGGGGTTCTTCCATCATATCAATCAAGCTCAGTCTCCCAACAGCAACAACCAATCCGGGCGGGCGGAATGGCGCCTATACTCGGTCAATGGAGTCAACTGCTGGGACTGGCATTGGATTCGGCCGCCAGTTATTTTGCTATTGGTGGCACATGGTCCCTGTATATGGAACTGGTCAGAGAACGAATAGACGCGGGATCGATCTATAGGCTCCGAATATCCAGTTTTGGATCTCTCTAACGGGACTGGAACGGGCGAAGCCATTGGATTGATTGGGCGAGTTAGCCCAACAGGAATGTGGTCGTCTAGATCGTACCTGCGGAAAGATTAGGTGGACCCCTATACATTCATTGATTAGACCGAAACCAATCGAAGCCATGCGATCGATCGAGCTACCCGCATTTTAGTTTTGCTTTATCAAGCAGGGGCTTAGCCGCTTGTTTATCTTTCTTATATTTATGGCAGCATTGGGAAAAAAAGAGACAAAACGTCGAATGGCTAAAAAGCCCTATTTATGTATGTGGAAAGTCTATACTTAAAACACCGACTCAATTGGAAGCTGAATCCTCACAGGGTTCGAAAGCTTCGAAACCCCTTTTACTACACCACACCTGCTACCCACTTTCTTTGTTATTGGTTCAAAAAAGCCTAAACATTCCTTTTCTTATTCTTACTCTGCTTCATCCTATGGCTGCTCTTTAATATGTTCTAAAACCGCCAACCCTTGTTGTTACTTATTCATCGGCGGAGGATAGAGCTTTTATTGTTCTGCTTTCCTATGATATGGATTTGGTTGATTCTCCTGTGGTATCGACTGCCTTTGTTTGTTCGGCTGAGACTTCCGCGTCTGCGGATTCTCTAGTAGCTGCTCTAGCGTCTGCTTCGTCGGGTGCTGAATCGGATGCTTTATCTGCGCGGTTTGAAACTCTTTGGAAAAGAAAATGCTTTGCCCAGGAATTCTAGGTTGAAAGCCCTCTCTGACCAAAACCAGGAACGAAAGTCTTGATCCTAGGCTTTGGAATCAATCAAAAGAGCCCGAGCCGAGTAAGGATACAACGCATAAGTATAAGCTGCTACAGCATCAGGCAGGGCAAAGGTACTTTCCAGACCTGAATCTACAAAAGATAGAACCTAAATAAGAAGCCAGGGAGGCCTTATGGTAGAAAAAAGGTATGCAGGGGTTCTGGGTCTATTATAACCAGAAGGGGGGAGAACGGATTTTGGGACGTGTCTGTCCCTATTGATTGATTGGGCTGGTGAAATGTACGACCTCCAACTGAACCTAGCCCAAAAGAGTGTCAGCGAGGGATTAAAAACCTAGTTGATCACTTATAAAGTATAATTATTCTATTTTGATTCCCAACATGCAGAAGTACAAAACCAATTAACATAGAAACTAGAGTGAGTTGGATGGAACCTGATGATCTTCGAGGCCGAAGGGAGCTAGAGTTGAAGCTGGCGCGGGAACAGTAGGAGCTCCAGCTCGCTGAATAAGCCACCACAATATAGGAAAAAGAATAAGCAACAGGAGAAGGATGTGTCTCAGGTGCGGAGACCTGTTTAGAAGGTGAACCAGCAGAGTAAGATGCAACCGGGCATGAAGCAGCAAGTGCTGTAGATATCTGGTAGAACTGATTCTCGGATATGTTTGGTTAAGTGAGGTGGCGCAACAAGCCGAACCACATGGGTCGAGTACAAAGCAACCAAATATCCGGACTTCGGAGTCGGAATCAGAATTCAAAAGAGGTTTTTGTTCGCTCCGCAGGCACGAACTAGTCGAGATGTATGTGGTGCCCTTTCTTTCATTCACATTGGTGAGGTTGCTTGATTGTAGGGGCCGGGAAAGGGTCTGCCACCACTGACTCAGATTTTTTTGTAATCGATGTAGCTTCGTCGTCTGTCTCGGGATCGGTAGTGTTCCCCCCATTCCTTAGTCTTAGCTTAAAGGATGTTGATGTTTCTTTTATTTAAGATACAATCTGTAAGTAAGTTACCAAAACTTTTTGTGTTGTAGACGGCGAAGAGTCAATAGAAATAGAATAGGAATCCCTAGAGAAGAGAGTTCCCGAAAGGAGACCAGTTCTGGAATTCAAAACTACAAAAATCACATCCGATTTTAGCGGCAACCAAAGCGACTTTTGAACCTTTCTTAAGCTCAGAGCAGAGTAGCTGGAAGTCAAGTAGAAGAATGAGCGACCAGGAAGCATAGATAGCAAAGGCGGAGATGGTACTTTAACAGTAAAAGGAGGATCATATGCTTATAAAATGCAATTTGAAATCACGTACTTACCCCGGGGTTGCCCCGAATCCACTAATAAAATAGGTAATGTTGGCGAATCTTCTGATTATCGAGTTTCAATTCGACAAGTACCAACAGGCCGAAAAAGACGAAAAAAAGGCCTTGCATACTCGAGAAGCTGATTCAATAGCAACCACTCTTACTGATGATCTTCTTTACTTTCCTTGTTAAGGTCCCGCGGTAAAGTAAAGAAAAAAAAGCTAAGCTATAAGTAGGCTCGCTATTGCGAGCTATACGAGCTGTTTGCCTTTATACGGCTTCGCTATCGCTCCTATGAAGTGAAGTGGTGGGCCTTCTAGAAGCTTCGCCAGAAGCAAGCAAGATGAGGTCGCTCTCCTTCGCTCGTTCCGTACTTGACTTACGAGCTCGTGTAGTACTCGCCCCTATCTCTCTCTAAAGGGGCTTATGCACTCCACTCGCTGTCTACTAAACGAGCGTTAGAGCGAGCGAAGCCTTCCATTTAGTGGCTTCCCCCCTTATCCCTCACCCTACTCTTTCATTTCCGCTTAAGCTTCCCCTGTTGTTTGTGGGATTAATTGATTGGATACCCGAGAACCATAATCTTTACTAGGAACAGCTTCTACGACGATAGGCGTAAAGGCATGATTAGTTCCACAAATCTCACTGCACTGACCATAGTAAACCCCTTCTCGTTGTACCGAAATAGAGATCTGATTTAAACGACCAGGTACAGCATCACATTTGACACCTAAGGAAGGTACAGCCCAACTATGAGGTACATCAGCAGGTGTTACAATAATACGTAGATGAGTTTTGGCTGGTACAACCACTCTATTGTCCACTTCTAATAAACGTGATTGACCCAATTCTAGATCATCTTCTGGAATCGTATAACTGTCAAAAGTGAGTGACTGTTCATCGGAACTGTTATAGTCTGAATACTCATAAGTCCGATACCATTGATGTCCAATAGCTTTGATAGTCATGGCTGGATCTACTACTACCTCGTCCATTGAGTATAACAGAGCAAATGATGGTATAGCAATGAACATCGGGATGATACTAGGAAAGATGGTCCGAAGAATCTCGATAGTAGTTCCATGAACAATCCTTTGCGGGATTGGATTTTTTGGATAGTGGAAATGCCATAAAGCGCGAACCAAGATCCGTGATACGAAAACCAAAATCAGAATGAGGAAGAAAAAGATATCGTGATGTAAGTCTATTATTCCTTGCATCATAGGTGTTGCTGCGTCTTGAAATCCTAATTGCCATGGTTCCGCTGCATCACAAGGAGCAATCGTGAGGAATAGCCATTTGCTTTTCATTTGCTTTGGTTCATTTTTTAACTGCTCTGCTCCCCCCAACAAGAGGAAAGACTTGTTTGTTGTAAATCGCTGGTTGGGTTTACCAATCAAGAAAGACATGGGAATTTTGGGAACAAGCAAGGGATTGAGCTGCGCGAAAGCCTCCAGCAGGGCTAACGCGCATCCGTTTTCTTGCTTTTTAAGTTAAGTAAAGACTGACTACGAGCTAACTAATCGAATGGAACTTTCTTTAATGAAAAGAAAAGCGGAGGCCCTTGCTAGCATTGTGCTTTGGAATCGATTCTTTATCAATGGCCCACCCTTTCTTTGAACCTTGTCAATGATCGAACTTAAAGATATGAACTGAGTGCCATTTGATGAGTAACTGAGAACAAGGGAGAGGGATATGGAAAGGATGAAGTAATGAAAGACGAAGTCATTGCTAGTAGTAACGACTTGTCACGATCCATTGGTTCATATAAAATCCATGTCCTAGGTGTATCAAAAAACATTCTTTTCGCTAAGCGTATATAATAAAATAGAGTGAAAGGTCCACCCCGAAAGGGGGTACTAACTAACAGCTGAGTCCTCTCCGAACCGCAGGAGATAGTTGCCCATCATACGGCTCACCAACTTCACTTGCCTCTATGGGAGACTCGCTCCGGGCAGGTTCGGATCACTTACAATAAACGGCTCTACGAAGGAAGGGGTTGGTGGGTTAGGAACGTTTTCAATATGATTCTTTTTCCGTATTTGTTCGATGAGAAATGCAAGACGAAAAAGGAACCCATCTTTTCGACTGGGAAATGGGAAATGCGAGTCTGTTTTGTCCACTTTCTCCATCCCTCTCTATCAAAATGATCAAGGCGAGCTTGCTTCTTATTCTCGTGTTCGATCTCTTCCATCTCTGCCCCGCTCGTTGTCACCTATGTTGAAGAAAGGTTTGGAACCCTGTAGAGAATGAGGAGGGGCCAAGGATCTTCCTCTCAACAGTGCTTCTCGGGGCTCCACTCTCCCCCCCTGAATAAGTAAGGCCCCGTTAGCCTGGGCGAAGATGGGGATAGGGAATAAGGATGGAAGCCCCCTTAACTCTGCCAGGGACTGGACAGGGGTTAGCTCTGTAAATGTGTAGAGCCGAGTGTAGTGTGGTGTAGTAGTAGGCACTTCTAGGCCCCTTCCCGGCTACTGGACCACTCCAGTGCTTTGGGTACTACGGACCCTCTGCCATCCATTGCAGCAGAGCCGTTTCATGAGCGGGGGGGGGCTAAGCGCAGTTCTTTGAATCACACGTTGAATGAAATCGATTCTTTTTTATATCTAAAAATCTAAATCGGATAGGATAGATGGATGGATCTATCTTTCTATTAATATAGATTACTAAAAAAAATGGATTTCTATAGTTAAGTAGCGTAGCAAGAAGCCCCAAATCCTTGATTTGGCCAGGAAAGACTGCACTGCTTTGGGCCCAGGAAGCGAAGGGAATGAGCTCGGCTGCTTATCCTCCACACTTATTTGTCTCCGTGCCCGTTTCGCATGCGCTTCGCGCGCCATTGGCGCTTTGCTCTCCTCTTATTCTTCATTGGACGGTTCGGATGGACTTCGCCGTTCTTTCCCAACTAAAATAGAAAAGGCTGTCTCACATCGAGATGTCGATTCGTTTTCCGCCCCCAATGAGATGGGGAATGTGTAACCCCCTATTTTTACTTTTGTTTGGACCCTTCATCTTTCTGAATGGAGGCCCGGCTCGCGTCGTTCCAACAACCGGCGGGGAGCACCTCAGTATACGCGCGCAGTAACTGGGAGTCCTTTTACACCTAAGGCCAACTTCAATTCACCAAACCAAGGTTCATCTCGTGTAGTGATTGTGGACTCGTACAAGGATATTGAGTAGACGGTTGATGTCTCAGACTCGACCCTATCTTTCGTAGCATGCATTCCCATCGGTGTCGCAACTGATTCGGTAAGCTACGTGTCCGGTGCACGGAGAACTGCCTTCGGTCCCCCAAACTGACTTACTCGTGGCAACCTTCCGGCCGCCCAACAACCTATAACGCTAGTCACTACTCCCACTGGGGCTAGGAAGTAAGCCCCACAACCCAAAGCGGCGAAGAACAAATAGAATTTGCTACAAAAGCCGGCTAACGGGGGTATTCCTACGTATGAGAACATAGTAATGGAGAAGGTAATAGCCGAAATAGGATTCGTTTTGGCTAGAGCGCCCAAATCTGCTATATATTTGACACGGGTTTGCCGTAATGCTAAAACTATGGCGAATGCATCTATCGTAATTAATGCATAAATTAAGATACCAATTAGTAGTGATTGAATTCCTTCTATGGTTCCACATGAGAAACCAGTACGAATATAACCTACATGTCCAATTGAACTATGAGCTAGAGGTCTTTTGACTTTCGTTTGGGCCATGGCGGCCAGTGCTCCTAAAATCATAGAAGC